GGGAAAGATAGCAAAAATGTACTAGTAATGAATTTTCAATAATGAATTTTCAATCGCGGATACATATGTATCCTTACCATACTGAAACGACTGCCGTTATTGCTATCAAACCAATACCGATTCATACAAGCTAAATCTTCTAATCGATAATTGGGCCACAGAAATAACTTTAATTTAATAATTTTCTTTTTATATCCTTTGCTTTTATCTAAAACCCGACTGTTTACCTTATTACCATTCCCCAATGCTGAATTTTTATGCATATCATTTCGATTCCTAGAATTGAAACAAATTAGAATTCTAAATTCTCTCCGAAGTCTAGGTGATAAAAGATTTTCAGGAACAAACAAATCATAATGATTTTTATCTCTATTTCCCGTCATCTTTTTATATTTGGTAATGACTTCATCAGAATTCTTATCAACATGGGTTTTTTCTCGGTATTTTTGATTTATTTTGTGCTTACTTTGATGAACCAACGAAATACCAATGGTTTGATACATAATAAATTGCCCGTCATTTTTTATAGATAGACGAATTGGTTCAATAATAAAAATTCCTCTTTTGATGAATTCTGTAAGAGTTAAATTTTTCTGAATCATCAGAATATCAAGACTTATTTCTCCCTTTTGAATAGAGGATATAGTTATTTCTCGTGGATTTATCAGTCTAAGCAGGAGACAATATACTTTGATGTTATTGATTATTTTTTTATTTAAAATATCATCCCATCGCAATTGAAAATGAAAATACCTTTTTAGTAAGAAATCAAACTCCGCTTTTGTATTGTTTTTGTATTGCTTTTTATTTTTCTGTTTTTTCATGTCCGAGCCCATATAATCTTCTTCAACATCTTTTTCTTGGTTTGAAAGAGCGGATTCAAGGTTTGCTTGGTCCGCAGATTCTTTTTGCTCTTTATTTCGGTTTTTTAATTCAAGAGATTTTTTTTCATTAGGGGATATAAAAGGATCTTTTTTTTTATTTCCTGCAATACTTTTGTTTTCAATATCAGTAGCGTTTTCATTTATATTAGAATCTAAAAGAAGTAATTTTTTTGGTATAAACCAAGGTTTCGTTTTATACAAATTATAAAGTCTCAAAAATTCGGGGAAGAACCAACGTTCAAGATTTGATATGGGGCGATTTAATATTTCTTCATTCATTCCCATCCAATCCAAAAAACTTTTTTGATTGGATAAATTGATTTCTTGAGCTTCATGAATCGTGAGATAAAAAAAAACTTGCTTATTTATTTTATCGATTATTTGATAATTATTAAGTTTATCCTTAGTCATTTTTTTTTTACTTTTTGGGCCAGGATCAATATTGATCCAAGCTTCAAGATTTATTTTCTTTCTAAGACAAAAATGAATAATTCTCCAATCAAAATATTTTCTATCCAGATTTTTCTCCATATTTCTAATATCATCTTGTACTCGATCATTATTGATAGGGATGATAGGAATATCTTCCATCATATAAAAAGATTTTCGTTTATTTTTGTTAGAATTTGAAAAAACTTCTTGATTATTTTTTACGGAGAATAACAATTCATAAATTGACGAGTACTTTGTATTTTCAGAATTAATAGATTTATATGCTAACCGATCATATCTATATTGTTTTTTAAAATTCTCTTTTTCATTCAGTAATGAAGTCATTTCAATTTTTTTTAGTTTTTCGTAGTGAAGAAATTGCGTCTTTTTAGATGAGTTGCCTAAATCCTTTTTTTGATTCATACGGTGGTGATTGAATCTGTTTCGCCATTTTTGTGGTACTAGTCTAGACCATATAATGTGAGAAATATCATATTGATAATGATTCCTTAACCAACCTGTCCATTGATTTTTTCCAGAATTCTGATGAATCTTATGTTTTAATTGAGAAAGAAAAGGTTCTTGTGTTCCAACAAAATAACTCCTCATTTCATTCTTAATAAAAGGAGCTGCTCCATTATATTGAAAGATAGATTTTAACTTATAAAAATCGAAATTAAGAAGTTGGGTTTGTGCGAGTTTGTAAAATACATAGGCTTGTGAAAAGCCGGATAAGTCACACAAAGTATTTGCATTTTTATTACTAATAGAATTTTGATTACTAATATTAGTATTATATAGTGCCGTTTTTATAGTCGAAATAAAACAAATTAAATTTTTATCTGTTTTTTCTTGATTTGTTTCATTGTTGGTAATGTATTTATTAATAATTTTTTTTATTGAATCCATAAATGGTTGTGTATTGATCCTAGGAATATTAATGATCCACAGAAAGATATCTATGTATATCCTTTCACCGAAAACTTTTATAAAATAATGTGATTTACGTATTAGTCGAGCATTTTTTCTTTTTAATATCTGCCAAATATTTTTTTGTGATTCCAACCCCTTATCATCATCACTTATTTTGTTAAAACGAATATTTCGATCCGGAATTCTAAATCCGCCCTTTTTTTCATTTGTAATTTTTTCTATTTGATTTAGAATTGTGTTTGTTCTATCAG